AATGTGGTTTTTCAATAGAAAATACAAGGAAAGTTTTGAGATATTGTGTGTTTTAAGATACTATACAATCAACCGGGGGGGTGGATCCAAACAAAAAAAAGATTTCTTTTAGACAAGGGATTAAGGAAAACGGGATTCAAAATAGAATCTAAGTACAATAAAAAAGGGTAAGGGGAATTTTTTTATATATTTTGTATCGTTTTGGCGGCATGGCCGAGCGGTAAGGCGGGGGACTGCAAATCCTCTTTTCCCCAGTTCAAATCCGGGTGTCGCCTGATCAACAAAAGAATCGAAATACCTTATCCTGTTTTTATGATATAACTTGACAATTTTTTTCCACCAGAAGTAAGTGGAAGAAAGGGACTCTTGGTATTTGCTTGATTATAAGCATTCGGGGTTCTCTAAAATGCTGTAAATACTTGCGCTAGGGTTTCACTAATAGTGAAAAAGAACTAATCAATCTTGATACGATAGCCCTTCTCCTACTAATGGAGTGTCTACAAATTATTGGATAGCCGGAGGGAGAATCTAATTCAATTTTATTCTCTCTTGCATAGGGGACGAGAGATGTTTTGTATACATACTCCTGAAAGTCTTTGAATACTCCGGCATTCATTCAATTTTAATTCGATTAAATGGAAAATTGTCTTTTACTTATTTCTTTTCTATTTAACTCTTATTTTATTTCTATAGTTTTTTATATATTATTATTCAATATTAGTTATTATAATTTAGATAGTTATAAATCAAATTCATTTTGATCTTTCAGTAACTTCGAGTCAAGAACGTAATAGAACGCCTTTGATTTTTTCATAGGTCCAATCGAAGACTGTGATCAAATGGGAAAAATGAAAAGAAATAGGGGTGTGTGACAGATAGTGATCCATTTTGATTCTATCTTTTTATTCCTTTTTGACTCTGCGCCAGTTATTTTACTATTATTAGTGAACAAGAATTTAATAATTTCTTCATATTGATAGAGATAGAGGACATAATTTACATGGATATAGTAAGTCTCGCTTGGGCTGCTTTAATGGTAGTCTTTACATTTTCCCTTTCACTTGTAGTATGGGGAAGAAGTGGGCTCTAGAAGTCCTACTAATTGAGTTTAGGAATCAAACCGTATCAAATTTTTTATAGACCGTTTTGCAAAGCTTTTTTTTTAGTATGAATCCCGATATCCATTGAAAGAACGAATCAATGAAAAAAAAAAGAATCAATTTAGGAATTAGAATCGTAAGAGTTATTTTTCAATTCTTTCTGATTGATTGGAATCAAGACAAATTAAACAGAATAAAATAGAAATGGATGAAGAAAAGAAAGAAAATTGGGATACTATGTACATTAGATATGTAATATATATCTATATATATGAAAATAATAATGTATATTGGTCTATATCAAATTAACCTATATCTTCATATAGTAAACCTTATAAGTACAATAATCATATTAGATAATATGGTCTAGTATGGTAGAAAGAAAAAGATTTTTCTTTCTACCATACTATCGTCTCTTATAGAATACTGATTTCATAAAATACTGCTAATTATGATTCACTCATTTCGTTTAAGACGCGAAATCGGAACCCTTTTCCTTTTTTTTCTTCAATCATTGATAAGAACCAAAGGGTCAAGTTTAATCCAAATTAATCACTTTGACTTACTGTTTTTACGTATATTATAAGTAAAAAGGCAGTAGGGACTAGAATGAACAGTGCAGTAGCAATAAATGCGAGAATATTTACTTCCATAATAGCATTATTTCATTTTTGTTTAATTCGCAATAACTCGGGATTTAATCCCATAGAGATGATAAAGATTTCGTCTGTAAATTCAATGGGATGAATTACATCTCGATGTAATCGAACCGGATCAATATTATGAATAACAATATCTAAGCTATCAAATCGATTCATCGTCAAGAATTAAATAGTATAACATAGGAAGACCTTTTACCCATACCGAATTCAAAAGTGGATTCCAGATCCAATCAAAAATGACTTTCATTTCTATTTTTATTTCATATTATTTTATACAACCTACCGCCTTCTTTGTACAATCATCTGATGAAGTATCATCTAAACGCCTTTCCATTTACCATTGATTCTAAACAACGACAAAGAAATAATCCAAATTCCAAATGAAAAAAAAAAAGGGATTTCCGTTGGAAATTAAATTTTGCTATTTGTACCACCCTTCACAAAAAAATGGAGAGATGAATTGATGTATTTTTTTATTGGATCTGTCGGGACTGACGGGGCTCGAACCCGCAGCTTCCGCCTTGACAGGGCGGTGCTCTGACCAATTGAACTACAATCCCTCGAAATAAAATTGAAATATTCCATATTCTTCTTATTTTATTCAAAGACTTTCGATTTCAAATGATAATTGTCGTGTTGTAACAGAGAAGCGAACGATATATCCATATAGATATGCACTTTAGCGAAAGATGCATGAATTACTAATAATCTTTGCGTTCTTTCAAAATCAATCGAATA